TTGTGTTGAACCGTATGCATCAAAAGGCGCATGTACGGTTCCTAAGGGATACAATTTTATCCCAATCAACCGACTTTATCGAGAAAGATTACTTTTTTTAGGCCAACCGGTTGATAACGAGATCTCGAATCAACTTATTGGTCTTATGGTATATCTCAGTATAGAGGACGATACCAAAGATCTGTATTTGTTTATAAACTCTCCTGGCGGGTGGCTAATACCCGGAGTCGCTATTTATGATACTATGCAATTTGTGCGACCAGATATACAGACAGTATGCATGGGATTAGCCGCTTCAATGGGATCCTTTATTCTGGTCGGAGGAGAAATTACCAAACGTCTAGCATTCCCTCACGCTTGGCGCCAATGAGTTTTTTATTTGATTTGAGAGAAAAAAAGAAGACTATGCCTTCGCGCTATATAAAATATGAATATTATATGAAATATGAATATTAAGTAATAATAGCATGGCACTTCGAATTCGATATAAAAAGAAAAAAGTTTTCAAAATACTTACATTATGTATCGAAAGAGTAGTATGAGATAAAGGGTATTTCCAATTTTATCTGATCTATCGGGAGACCTATTTCAGCGTCACAAACTTTTTTGTTTTCACACCGAAGATAACAATATTTACGTTATGAAAGAATACGAAAATAAAAAAAAAAAAAACATAAGTAAAAAAATCTTATTTATTTGTATTGAAAAAAAAAAAAAGAAACTTTGGGATTGCTAAATAACAGACGAAATAATAAAGCAACGGAGCCATCATAGTATTTTTTAACTACTCCAAAAGGAAGGGTGGTTAGTGGATCATTTACCTATGTGAATCTGATAGACTATATATATATAGTGGTATATAGTCTATTTTTTTTCTATTTCTTCGATGTAAGGTAAAAAAAGGTAAAAGTGAATTCCATTGTAGAGCCGTATGCAATGCACAAAAGATGCCTGTACGGTTGTTCAATTCTATCTTTTTTTTTCGTACTATATTATTTTATTATTCTTTATCTCTTCGACTTTCATCATGCAAGATAGAGGAACTATCTATTATGTTTATGTTATATTATCAGGGTAATGATGCATCAACCTGCTAGTGCTTTTTATGAGGCACAGACGGGAGAATTTGTCCTGGAAGCGGAAGAACTACTGAAGCTGCGCGAAACCATCACAAGGGTTTATGTACAAAGAACCGGAAAACCTTTATGGGTTGTTTCCGAAGACATGGAAAGAGATATTTTTATGTCAGCAACAGAAGCCCAAGCCCATGGAATTGTTGATCGTGTAGCGGTTAAAAAATAACAAAAACTAAAACTAAAAGAACAGGGATTTCACGCAAATCCGCGATTTGAGATTTTATCGTCTTACCGGGTTTAATATTCTATTAATTAATAATTAATCTATTAATATATAAATGATTCATAATCATCCGGTTAGGATCGATCTAAACCAGCTCATTATGTATATGATTCAACATGCCAACTATTAAACAACTTATTAGAAACACAAGACAGTCAATCAAAAAAGTCACGAAATCTCCTGCTCTTCGGGGATGTCCTCAGCGACGAGGAACATGTACTAGGGTGTATGTGCGACTCGTTCAGATAATGTGCTAGGCCAAAAGAAAGAAAACAATTGATCCAGTATTGGCGATCAGTACCAATGAATAGGATAGAATGAAAGAAGCCCATTTACTATCTAAAACTAAAAAAGGTAAATAAAAAAAAAAAAAGATCTATCATATCTTTCTATTGTGTTATCAAATTTATGGTTTTCGTTGGTGCCAAACCCAATCATTTCCTTTTTTAATTTACGACGAGAAAGAATTCCCCATTGGTAGAAAATGGTATCCATTAAGCAGGGAAATCCGATTTAAAAAGCGGAAAGGTTATGCCCTTATTCTTGACTCTTGCAAGAACGGACTAACAGGGTCAGCTACTCAGCTAATCTTCATAATTAAATACCGTTACTGTATCGGTGGGTTTCGTTGTGAAAGACCTATTACTAGATAATTATGGGTAGAGCCAAAGAGTGTGAACTGTACAAGTTAACAATAACATTCATTAAATGAAAGAAGGGGCTCCGGTGTATAGAGAGGACCTCACCGTTTAAGAAGAAACCATAGAAACGATGGAACCCACTATACCCGTTTATATTTACTATATTTAAGTTACTACTTTTTGATTTACTATGTTTTTTTTGATACCTAGTATCAAAAAAATTTCTTATTTCGAGGCGAAAGCCTATAAAAAAAATCGTGGTCGGGAAGGTTATAGTAGCAAAAGCCATTGGAATTTTGTTTTATACATTGGAAGAATCCGTTTTGTTATTAATAGACTAGGAAAGGGTAAGGAAATAACTGAAAGAAAAGAAATCAATTAGTTATTCATCAAAGTTTCATTTATTCAATGACCAGAATTAAACGCGGATATATAGCTCGAAGACGTAGAACAAAAATTCGTTTATTTGCCTCAAGCTTTCGGGGGGCTCATTCAAGACTTACTCGGACTATTACTCAACAGAAAATAAGAGCTTTGGTTTCAGCTCATCGGGATAGAGATAGGCAAAAGAGAGATTTTCGGCGTTTGTGGATCGCTCGGATAAATGCAGTAAGTCGAGAAAATAATGTATACTATAGTTATGGTAGACTAATACACAATCTGTACAAGGGGCAGCTGCTTCTTAATCGTAAAATACTGGCACAAATAGCTATATTAAATAGGAATTGTTTTTATATGATTTCTAATGAGATCATAAAATAAGGAGATTGGAAGGAATCCGTTGGAATGTTTTAAATGGAGTTCCCTGGAGAATGAACTCCGGGAAGGTAGAGTAGAAATTAGTATGATAAAATATCATCATATGAGAAAGTTGTCAAAATGAACAAACACGTTCAATAAAACAAGATTTATTCTTCTTTCCCAATTCTTTTTTTCTTACAACACGATAATCAAATCTGGATTCTCAGATTTTTCGAACAAAACGTAAATTCGCGTTTGAGTTCGGATTGGAATTTTATTTTGATTCAATTGAAGAGTTATTTATTTTTAGTTCTCAGACCAGCAGTTCTAGTGGTCGACTCGCTTCTTTCAAATTGTTTCTCATTATTAAGAAAAGGTAACGAAGATAAAATACGAGCTTGTTTTATAGCGACGGTAATTAATCGTTGTTGTTTTAAAGTCAATTTATTCACCCGTCTAGATAATATTTTTCCTTGTTCACTAATAAATCGACTAATTAAACTCATGTTTCGATAATCAATTCGATCCCCCGATTGGATCGGGGGCAAACGCCTACGAAAAGATCGCTTGGATTTAAGAAAGAATCGCTTGGATTTATCCATGGTTTGTTTATTCCTTATCCCGAGAATCCTACTCCTATTTCGATCGGATCAAAACAAAAACGATCAAAAATGATTTAGAATTCATAAATAGGATTTGCTTCAATAGGATTTGTTTATATTTAATATATGTTATAGAAATTGTTATGTTATATATATAATATATAATATGTCGTTTTTCATCTTCCTTGGGTTGGAAGGCGGGCACGGAGGCGATAGGTTCGATCTATTTCTTTATTTCACTGTGAATCGTATGTTTGTAACAAAAGGGACAGAATTTTCTCAATTCCAATCGACCAGGCGTATTATGTCGATTCTTTTGAGTAATATATCTAGAAATGCCCATTGATTTTTTATTAACACGGTTTCGAACACAAGTGGTACATTCCAAAAAAACCGTTACTCGGACATCTTTACCCTTGGCCATGAACCTCCTTTGGGTTTTTGACTGACTCCGTTTTTCTATTTTCCAATCCGAAGGGAATAAGAAGAAAGGAACGAAAAAAAAAAATAGAAGTTGCTAACTCGAAATAAAATTATGAAAGATTTCGTTTCAATTTCAATCAATAATCACTATAGTAATAATAAGAAATATTATGATTTCTAACTATATTTAATTTACACTTTATAAATACAAATCGCTGTACAGTATTTCATTTAAGTATCTTGTATGATATTGTTGCTACAGCCATCACATTTCCGTTTATAAAAAAAAAAGAAGAGAAGGAGAGGGATTAGTCACAGATATTTTATTGTATCTCTAATCTTCTTCACTCCCCCCCATCTCACTAACTAGAATGAAAAAAAAGGAAATATCAACGCGTCCGGAAATAAACGATTGATCTCGATCAATAAACCCGCTAAAGCCCCGAACCATAGAGTACTTACTACCGGTGCCACGGAGAGGTATGTTTTTAGATCTCGCATTGAAAATCCTCCTTCTTTATTCGTTATTGTAATTTTATTGTAAAATGTAATACATAATGGTAATACATATATGATCCGATGTGCATATGTAGTTAACGATTGACCGCTTGTATTTGTACGCAGAATCCCTAATTCAAATTGAAATGTACAACTTGACTTAAAATGTACAACGATTCAGTACAGTAGATAGTCGATATTCCTTTTCTTAAAACAAAAAAATAAGTCCCTTTTTACTTCTACCTGAGAATTCCCGAAAAATAGTCATTTTTTTTTTTTTTTACTTTATGGCGGGTTTCATCTTTATTTAATTTAATACGTATATAATATAAGTCTTTTAACATTATATGTTATATTCTATATGAGTATGTTATATGATATATGAGACCAAAAAGAAGAAATAGCAAGATAGTTTGTGTATATTAATGGAAGAAATAAAGATGTGGAAAACAAGACAGAGATTCTCTACAATGACACTATAGGCCAATTGAAAGGGATGTAGCGCAGCTTGGTAGCGCGTTTGTTTTGGGTACAAAATGTCACGGGTTCAAATCCTGTCATCCCTACCTATTACTTATGGGCAGTAACGAGGGATCAATTTCAATTGATTAAAATTGGATATAAAAAATCAATCTTTAATTTTATTATATTATTTATGATAGTATATACATGCAAGACAAATTGGGTCACAAAATGGTTTTTGTGATAATAAAGCGCTCTTAGTTCAGTTCGGTAG